ATAACCTTTCGAGCACAACCAATATATATTCGAACTCCCTTTACTTGCAGGAGTACATCTTGGATCTGCCAATTATGTTATGGTCGGAGTCCTACTCATGGTGACCTGGTCGAATTGGGAGAAGCTGTAGGTATTATTGCGGGTCAATCAATTGGGGAACCGGGGACTCAACTAACATTAAGAACTTTTCATACCGGCGGAGTATTCACGGGCGGTACTGCCGAACATGTACGAGCTCCTTCTAATGGAAAAATCAAATTCAATGAGGATTTGGTTCATCCCACACGTACTCGTCATGGGCATCCTGCTTTTCTATGTTCTATAGACTTGTATGTAATTATTGAGAGTCGGGATATTATACATAATGTAAATATTCCACCAAAAAGTTTGATTTTAGTTCAAAATGATCAATATGTAGAATCAGAACAAGTGATTGCTGAGATTCGTGCTGGAACGTCCACCTTTCATTTTAAAGAGAAGGTACGAAAACATATTTATTCTGAATCAGAGGGAGAAATGCACTGGAGTACCGATGTCCACCATGCACCTGAATATACATATGGTAATGTTCATCTATTATCAAAAACAAGTCATTTATGGATATTAGCGGGAGGTCCGTGCGGATCCAGTATACTCCACAAGGATCAAGATCAAATGAATGTTCATTCTTTTTCTGTTGAAGAAAGATATATCTCTGACCTATCAAAGGGTCGAGTAAGACATAAATTGTTGGATACTTCTGGTAAAAAAGATAAGAAAATTGTTGACTATTCAACAAGACCTGATCAAATGATATCTAATGGTCATTGGAATTTCATATATCCTTCTATTATCCAAGGGAATTCTAATTTCTTGGCGAAAAAGCGAAGAAATAGATTCATCATTCCATTACAATATGATCAAGAACGAGAGAAAGAACTAATACCCTGTTTTGGTATTTCGATTGAAATACCAAAACAGGGTATTTTTTGTAGAAATAGTATTCTTGCTTATTTTGACGATCCACGATACAGAAGAAGCAATTCAGGAATTACTAAATATGGGACCGTAGAGGTCAATTCAATCATAAAAAAAGAAGATTTGATTGAGTATAGAGGATCAAAAGAATTTAGTCCGAGATACCAAATGAAAGTAGATCGGTTTTTTTTCATTCTCGAAGAAGTGCATACCTTACCCGGATCCTCGTTGATAATGGTTCGGAACAATAGTATCATTGGAGTAGATACACAACTCGCTTTAAATAAAAGAAGTCGAGTATGCGGATTAGTCCGAGTGGAGAGAAAAAAAAAATATATTGAACTCAAAATCTTTTCCGGAAATTTTTTTTTTCCTGGAGAAGCAGATAAGATATCTAGGCACAGCGGCATTTTGATACCACCGGAAACAGAAAATACAAATTCTAAAGAATCAAAAAAATTGAAAAATTGGATCTATGTCCAACGGATCACACCTACCAAGAAAAGGTATTTTGTTTTGGTTCGACCCGTAGTCACATATGAAATAGCTGATGGCATAAATTTAGCAACACTTTTTCCTCGAGATCTCTTGAGGGAAAACGATAATGTCCAACTTAGAGTTGTCAATTATATCCTTTATGGAAATGGCAAGTCAATTCGAGGTATTTCTCACACAAGTATTCAATTAGTTCGGACTTGCTTAGTATTGAATTGGCATCAAGAACAAAATGGTTCTCCGGAGGAGGTTCATGCTTCCTTTGTTGAGGTAAGGGTAAATGATTTGATTCGCGATTTCATAAGAATTGAGTTAGTCAAGTCCACTATTTCGTACACTGGAAAAAGATATGATAGAGCAAGTTCAGGGTTAATTTCCGATAATGGATTAGATCGTACAAATATCAATCCTTTTTATTGCAAGGCTAGGATTCAATCACTTACCCAACATCAAGGTACTGTTGGTACATTGTTGAATCGAAATAAAGAATGTCAATCTTTGAGAATTTTGTCATCATCCAATTGTTCTCGAATTGGTCCATTCAATGGCTCGAAATATAACAATATGACAAAAGAATCGAATTCCATAATCCCAATTAAGGATTTGTTGGGTCCTTTAGGCACTATTGTACCTAAAATAGCAAATTTCTATTCATTTTACCATTTAATTACTTATAATCAGATCTTGAAATATTTACTACTTGACAATTTTCAACAGACTTTCCAAGTACTTGAAGTACTTAAATACTGTTTAATAGATGAAAATAGGAGGGTTTATAATCCCGATCCATGCAGTGACATCATTTTGAATCCATTCCATTTGAATTGGCACTTTCTTCATCACGATTATTGGGAAGAGATATCTACAGTAATTAGCCTTGGGCAATTTTTTTGTGAAAATGTATGTCTATTCAAACACGAACCACACGTAAAAAAATCTGGTCAAATTATAATTGTTCATGTTGACTCCTTAGTTATAAGATCAGCTAAGCCCTATTTAGCCACTCCAGGAGCAACTGTTCATGGCCATTATGGAAAAATCTTTTACGAAGGAGATACATTAGTTACATTTATATATGAAAAATCGAGATCTGGTGACATAACGCAAGGTCTTCCAAAAGTGGAACAAATCTTAGAAGTACGTTCGATTGATTCAATATCGATGAACCTCGAAAGGAGAGTTGAAGGTTGGAACGAAGCTATACCAAAAATTCTTGGAATCCCCTGGGGATTCTTGATTCAAGCCGAGCTAACCATAGCTCAAAGTCGTATCTCTTTGGTTAATAAAATCCAAAAGGTTTATCGATCCCAGGGGGTACAGATCCACAATAGACATATAGAGATTATTGTACGTCAAGTAACATCAAAAGTGTTAGTTTCAGAAGATGGAATGTCTAATGTTTTTTCACCTGGGGAATTAATCGGATTGTTGCGAGCGGAACGAGCGGGGCGTGCTTTGGACGAAGCGATCTCTTATCGGGCAATCCTATTGGGAATAACGAGGGCATCTTTGAATACTCAAAGTTTTATATCCGAAGCAAGTTTTCAAGAAACCGCTCGAGTTTTAGCAAAAGCTGCTCTACGAGGTCGTATTGATTGGTTGAAAGGCCTGAAAGAGAACGTTGTTTTGGGTGGGCTTATACCTGTTGGTACCGGATTCAAAAACTTAGTGCACCGTTCAAGGCAAGACAAGAACATTTATTTGGAAATAAAAGGAAAGAATCTATTCGACTTGGAAATCAGAGATATTTTGTTACACCATAGAGAATTATTTTGTTCTTACGTCCCAAATAGTTTCCATGAGACATCAGAACAATCATTTACGCGATTTCATGATTCCTAAGAGCAGATTCTTTTACTTTAACTATAAACTATGCTTTTAACTATTTGGTTTTTAACTATCTGGTCCGAGTATTGATTAAAAAAAGTAATTAAAAGACATTAATGGTTTGTACTGTGTATCAACGGTCAATTCCCGGTAGAAGGTTCCGTCGGAACAATTATTTATTTCAAAGTACCTCGTCTCTTTGTTAAAAAAAAGAAAAAAAGGAAGTGTGGGGAAAAATGACAAGAAGATATTGGAACATCAATTTGGAAGAGATGATGGAGTCCGGAGTTCATTTTGGTCATGGTACTAAGAAATGGAATCCTAAAATGGCCCCTTACATCTCTGCAAAGCGTAAAGGTATTCATATTACAAATCTCACTAGAACTGCTCGTTTTTTATCAGAGGCCTGTGATTTAGTTTTTGATGCAGCAAGTAGGGGAAAAAACTTCTTAATTGTTGGTACCAAAAATAAAGCAGCGGATTTAGTAGCATTAGCTGCAATAAGAGCCCGGTGTCATTATGTTAATAAAAAATGGCTTGGTGGTATGTTAACGAATTGGTCTACTACGGAAACGAGACTTCAAAAGTTCAGGGATTTAAGAGCAGAACAAAAGATGGGGAAACTCAACCGTCTTCCAAAAAGAGATGCAGCAATGTTGAAGAGAAAATTATCTACCTTACAAACATATCTCGGCGGTATCAAATATATGACAGGGTTGCCTGATATTGTGATCATCGTTGATCAACAAGAAGAATATACGGCTCTTCGAGAATGTGTAATTTTGGGGATTCCGACGATTTGTTTAATCGATACAAATTGTGATCCAGATCTCGCAGATATTTCGATTCCAGCCAACGATGACGCTATAGCTTCAATTCGATTGGTTCTTAACAAATTAGTATCTGCAATTTGTGAGGGCCGTTCTAGCTATATAAGAAATCGTTGATTATGATTAATAATAAATAAATTAATAATAAATAAATTAGTTAATTTTTATTTTTGTTTTGGGGGATTTTATAGATTCGGTTACTATTACTATTTTTGAATAAAAAAAAGAAAAAAAGGAAGTGTGGACATATTGATAATATGTTATGATGTTATGTGATTTCTTGGTATTCTAAATATACGATTGATGAATATGATTAATGATTAGAGTCGGTGAGTTGAGAAAGAGATGGTTGAATCAAAATAATTTCTTTTTTGAAGTTCAATTTCTGTTAGAGGATAATATGAATGTTATACCATGTTCCATTAAAACACTCAAAGGGTTATATGATATATCGGGTGTAGAAGTAGGCCAACATTTATATTGGCAAATAGGAGGTTTACAAATCCATGCTCAAGTACTTATCACTTCTTGGGTAGTAATTGCTATCTTATTAGGTTCAGTCATCATAGCTGTTCGGAATCCACAAACCATTCCGACCGACGGTCAGAATTTCTTCGAATATGTCCTTGAATTTATTCGAGACTTGAGCAAAACCCAGATTGGAGAAGAATATGGTCCTTGGGTTCCCTTTATTGGAACTATGTTCCTATTTATTTTTGTTTCTAACTGGTCAGGTGCTCTTTTACCTTGGAAAATTATACAGTTACCTCATGGAGAGTTAGCTGCGCCCACGAATGATATAAATACTACTGTTGCTTTAGCTTTACTCACGTCAGTCGCGTATTTTTATGCGGGTCTTAGCAAAAAAGGATTGGGTTATTTTGGGAAATACATTCAACCAACTCCAATCCTTTTACCAATTAACATCCTAGAAGATTTCACAAAACCTTTATCTCTTAGTTTTCGACTTTTCGGGAATATATTGGCTGATGAATTAGTAGTTGTTGTTCTTGTTTCTTTAGTCCCTTCAGTAGTTCCTATACCTGTCATGTTTCTTGGATTATTTACAAGTGGTATTCAAGCTCTTATTTTTGCAACGTTAGCCGCGGCTTATATAGGTGAATCCATGGAGGGTCATCATTGACTAGCTTTTCAAATAGTCTTTTTTATTTTATTATTTTATACTTATTATTAAGTAAGCTTATCCCAATTCATGCGTGGTTCAAGATAATCCAATTGGTTGGGGAACATAATAACGTATGACTATATGACCTAGAGTTGTCGGAGAAAAGATGGACGATATTACAGAATTATAAAAAAAGGAAGGGTTGGGGGGGTTATACTAGATGTATGTAATGTCTATAAGTCATAAGCCCGACTTCCGTTTATGTTTCTAGGAATGATTCTAGAATCCAATTTAATCTAAAAAAATTCGGGTGGTTTACGTTATGGAAGAAACAAATGTATATGTGATATTAGAATGACATTAGAATATTCATTAGTTATATAAGTAAGATAAGAATATCCTATCATTCTATATAATTATATAATATCACTATTTACTATTAATTACAATCCTTATTAATATATTAGATTATTAGATAAAATAGATAAAATCTAATATTATTAGTATTAGATTTCTATTATTATTTTTATATTAGATTTTGTTATGTTTGTTTTGTTATACATTAATATTATATAATCATTAATATGAAATTATATATTAAAATATTATTATTATATAATATATATATTATTATATTTATTTTAAATTTATTTTAAATTTTAATTTATTTTATTATTCTATTTATTATTTTATTATTCTATTTATATTACATTTTTATATTATAATTATAATATATATGTAATTATAATTATATATATAATTTATATATAATTTTTATAATTTATATATAAATATAATTTTTATATTTTAATTTTATATGAATTATATGAAATTAATAAATATATAATTTTTATATTTTAATTTTATATGAATTATATGAAATTAATAAATTAATATTATATAAATATAATTAATTAATTATAATTAATTAATAAAGAATTGGTATTATAGATATATAATTAGTATAAGTAATTAAGTAGTATAAGTAATTAAGAAAATTTTTGATATTTATATTTAAGATATTAATTAGTACTATATATTGGTACTACTACTTTTTTATTACTACATATTTTTTATTACTACATATTAATAATTGGTATTAATTTGATTAATATTTAGATTAATATTGATTGTTGATTGATATTGATTGCAGCTCACACTGTACTTAGTCACACTGCATTTAGATAGATTTCAATATCAGCCCTTCTATTTCGTCTGTGATTCTGAATTGAATGAAAAAAGAGATGAATTAAAGAATAGTGTAGTAAAGAACGAAGAATTAAATGAAAGAATGGTTCGAAACAAAGAAATACAATAACTAGAACTGTATCCATATGGATTTACAAAAACTCCATCATGGGTAAAAACTAAAAACGAGATAGTTCTGACGATTTAGTTCAGTAATTTCGTAATATTATCATTTCAATTCGGAGTTTTTAGTTACAATGATAAAATGAGTAATAATTCATTGGTTGATTGTATCATTAACCATTTCTCTTTTTTTTTGGTGCGAGGAACTTACCATGAATCCACTGATTTCTGCCGCTTCCGTTATTGCTGCTGGATTGGCTGTGGGGCTTGCTTCTATTGGACCTGGAGTTGGTCAAGGTACTGCTGCAGGCCAAGCTGTAGAAGGTATTGCGAGACAACCAGAAGCAGAAGGTAAAATACGAGGTACTTTATTGCTTAGTCTAGCTTTTATGGAAGCTTTAACAATTTACGGACTGGTCGTGGCATTAGCGCTTTTATTTGCGAATCCTTTTGTTTAATCCTAGAAATATAAAAAAGTACTTTACATACCTTTTTCACTTTAATTTGATTTAATTTGGAATTACCCTTTGCTTCTTCGAATTATAATTTTAATTTTTTTAACTTTTAATTTTAACATAATTTTAACACTTTACTTTAACACTTTACTTAATCTTAATAAATTACTTATTTGTTGAGACAATACCCCTCGAAGGGCTGATTTGAGGATGAGGAATTACCAGATTTGCTTGCTTTCTTCCTTTCTGTCCTTAGCTTAGTACAATAGAAAACTTTTTTACTTTCATTCTTGGAAGCGTTTCAACAAACGAAATATTTATCAATTGATATGAGATTTAAGACCTAAGTAAAGTATTTTATTGGAAACTTCTTGAAAACTTCAAAAAAGTAAGAAATTTCAAACAAATGAAAATGAAATTACTAGATTTAATCTATTGCCATTAACATTAAATAAAGTAGAAATTAAAAATTCAATTAATAAAAAGAAATCGATCAAAA